ACCAGATTATAGAGCAAGATTTGATAAATAATAGTCAAGAAATTGGGATTCATCTATCAACAGATTTTTTTCTTCCATTTGAACTCATTTCAATAATTCTTTTAGTTGCGTTAATAGGCGCAATTGCTGTAGCTCGTCAATAATCACTTTTGAGAAGGGGGAATCAAAATCAAACTGTATTCTGGACTATCACATTCATTTCCTTTCTATTCTATTTGACTTCATGTAGAAAAAAATTCTTTACTTTATTAGTTCGATCTATTCCCAATCGATTTCTTTATTTTATTACTTGCTATGTTCGAGTTAATCTAATTAGTGAAATTTTTGTTCATATTGAAATGAATCGAGATTGATAAGGAGTTTGTTAATGATGCTCGAGCATGTACTTATTTTGAGTGCCTATTTATTTTCTGTCGGTCTATATGGATTGATCACGAGTCGAAATATGGTTAGGGCTCTTATGTGTCTTGAACTTATATTAAATGCGGTTAATATAAACTTTGTAACATTTTCTGATTTTTTTGATAGTCGTCAAAATTGATCTAGGATTCAAAAACCGAAAGAAAAAATAACAAAATGATTCTTATTGATGAAATTGAGCTTTTAAATACTCACGCTTTATTTTTTTTCACTATTCTATCCTCGTATGTTTAGATTCAAGAATAGAATAGTGAAAATTTTATCTTCTAGATAAGAAATAATAAATTAAAAAAAAAATTGAGACGTAAGAAGAATACAAGAAAAGATATGAAGAAATGCGCCCGCCGCCAATAGATTTGATCGCCTCTCCTACAAAAAAACTCATAAGACCAACTCCATTCGTAATTCCATCAACTACTTGTCTATCAAAAAAATGAGTGAATTCAGACACCCTTCTCATCGTCCCTGTTAAGTATGTTGCATAAAAAGCGTCTATATAACCACGATTATATGACCAAGCATATATCCCATTTTTTATCTTGTCAGAAAAAATTCTCTGAAAATTTGTTTTAATTACTGAATTAACTAAATCCAAATTTGTAAACGGGGAATACGGAGGCTTATAAAAAAAAAATGCTATAATTATTCCAAGATAGGCTAGACTAACTGAAAACACTGCATCTTTCGCAAATTCCGACCAATCTGTTAAATAATTAGAATTTTGATGTAACAGATTTATCGAGGGGGTTAACCATTTGGATAAAATATCCAAATCGACGCCATTCAAAGAAATTCCTATGAATCCAACAAAGAAAGTAAAGAAGACTAATATGAGGATAGGAAATAATATAGTATTATCCGATTCATAAGGATACGCAAAAGTTTTCTTCTTGCCAAAACGAGAAATAGTAAGAAAAGGTTGGCTTCTAGTTCTTGCATTCTCATCAATTAGATCTATTTTCTGTGAAAAAAAAGAAGCACTTTTCTTTTTCGTCATTATTAATAAAGTTAACAACTGAAAGTTTTTGGTATTGACTTTAAAACCTTCTTTACCCCATAGAGATATTGAATAGAGGGAAGTTTTTTTTTGTCCACTAAAATTTTGAAAATGAGCATTTAAATGTCCTTCAAAAGTAATTAAATAGATCCGAAACATATAAAATGCGGTTAATCCCGCCGTAGACCAAGTTATTATTGCAAAAATTGATGAATATAACCAACTATCATTAAGAATTTGATCTTTGGACCAAAAACAAGCAAGAGGTGGAATCCCACAAAGAGAAAGTGTGCCTACTAAAAACGCACTTTTGGTAATTGGTACATGTTTTTTTAAACCTCCCATAAAAACCATATTTTGACTTTTAGTCGGAGAATAACCAACAATAGTTTGCATTGAATGAATAACAGAACCCGATCCCAAAAACAATAATGCTTTCGAATAAGCATGAGTAATCAAATGAAATAAAGCACTTCGAGAAGACCCCATACCTAGAGCTAACATCATATAACCCAATTGAGACATGGTGGAATAGGCTAAACCTCTCTTAATGTCTTTTTGAGCAAGAGCTAAAGTAGCTCCCAAAAATAGTGTTATTATCCCTATTAAAGAAATTAAATTCATTATTTGAGGTATAATAATGAAAAGAGGTAAAAGTCGAGCTACAAGGAAAATTCCCGCAGCTACCATAGTAGCGGCATGGATAAGAGCCGAAATAGGAGTCGGACCTTCCATTGCATCTGGTAACCATACATGAAGGGGGAATTGTGCAGATTTCGAAACAGCACCAGAAAAGAATAAAACAGCGCACCACGTAACAAATAAAAAATTTAACTCATTATGAAAAATCAAGTTATTGAATATTTGAAAAAAATCCAGAAATTCAAAACTCCCTGTTATCCAATAAAAACCCAAAATTCCCAATAATAAACCAAAATCCCCAACACGATTAGTTACAAACGCTTTTTGACAAGCATTTGCTGCAACAGGACGTGTGAACCAAAATCCTATTAATAGATAGGAACACATTCCTATTAATTCCCAAAAAATATAAATTTGTATCAAATTGGAACTAGTAACTAATCCTAACATGGCAGTACTGAAAAAACTCATATAAGCAAAAAATCTCAAATATCCACGATCATGAAACATATAATTATCACTATAAATAAGAACCAAAATTCCAACAGTAGTGATTAATATTGACATAATAGAAGTAAGCGGATCGATTAAGTAGCCAAATTCTAAAGAAAAATCATTATTGAGAATCCAAGCCCAGACATATTGATAGGTAGCACGGCTATTTAGTTGCTGAATCGATAAATTGATCGAAAAAATCATGACTATACTTAATACTAAAACACTTTGAAAAGCCCACATACGACGAAGACTTTTTGTTGCCGACGGAAAAAGAAGAAGTCCCACCCCGATTAATATAGGAACTGAAAGTGGAAGGAAAGGTATTATCCATGCATATTGATATGTTTGTTCCATAAAAAAAGTTTTTTCGTCTGAATTAATTGCTTCCGATTAATTGGACCCCACCCCTTTCAAAAGGGATCAATAAAAAAAATCAAAATATGCACTAACTTAAAAAAATTTAACGTAAATAAAAATTTAGCATTTGATACTCGTACTTAATTCTGTATCTGAGTTTTTCGAAATAGTTCAAATATTCAACTCAAAAAGTTAGACGTGGTCAAATAATATGACCAAGTTCTGTAAAAAAAATACTTCTTTATTTTAAATATATTTGTAGTTTGAAAATATACAAATTTAGCAAGAGATCAAAAATAAAAATAGAAATTTTTCTACCAATGGTTTTTTTTATAGCAAGCAGCGGGAATTACACTCAAAAGTACTTGATTCTGATATAAATCGTGGAATTTACTAATGTCATCGGCTTAATAACTCGTCGTTTTTTTTTAGTTAGTTTCGTTTTAGTTAGTTTATTTCAACTTATTAACTAATTCCTTATGAGATTTATTATGATTCTTTTTTTGTTTATAAAAAAATATTTTTGTTATTAGAAACCGTTAGAATATCTGAGTGTATATATAAAACTTAATGGTTTATTTGAAAGAAACTTTATTTTTTATTAATTGAGAAAATTTTAGACGGATTCGTTGGACTAGTTACTTGAAAAAAGATTCCAGTTGGTATTAGATAAAAGTTGTCTTTTGAAATACTTCCTTTGATTTTTTTACATGGAAATGCAGTGTCGAATGACAAAAAGCACTGGAGATAGATCTTTTAGATTCTTTTTTTTAGTTCCACGAATTAGATTTATATATCATAGCTAATTATAGAAATATCTGAGAAAAAACGAAAAATAAAAGTACTACTAATCTATACAACTTAGTTGTTCGTAGAAGCCTTCTAGAGTATAAAAAACCTTTTTGAACAAAAAATTTGTAGGAATCTTGTAGAGAAGTTTCATATATTTAGATTTATTTGTGATGATAAGGACTAAACGAATAACTAGATAATGAATAGTAATTAAGGATTCTTTTGAATTGAACAATAGATGTCTTTCACATCTAACTATAACAATGAGTAACCTCTTCATTTTGAAATGGCAGTTCCAAAAAAACGCACTTCTAGATCAAAAAAGCGTATTCGTCAAAATATTTGGAAAAGGAAGGGATATTCATCGGCATTAAAAGCTTTGTCATTAGGAAAATCTCTTTCTACCAGCAAATCAAAAAGTTTTTTTATGCGACGAGAAAATAAGTCCTAAAGTGTTGTAAGACTCGGAATCTATTTGACGTTAAAATTGGCTCATTTCAGTCTTACTATCAAATTCTCAATTACAACTCTCTATTAGTTTGAACTAATCAATATGAATATAGACTCCGTTTTGTGATGTTCATATGTAAAAATGGAACATTAAGAATTTGAAAATTTCGAAAATTCTAAGAAAAAATACAATAAGAAAAACCAAGGTTTTACCTTTTTTTAGGACTCTATTTTTCATTTTGTTGGTGGGGAGTCTTATTTTCCCCATCGACCTTTTTGTTCTAATTCAACTGCTAATAATATGTTTTCTTTAGATATTATAGATAAAGAATATTGAGAGAAGATCAGAAATACGAGCTTTAGGTCAAATTAACGAGAGAAACTCATTGATTCAATTTTGAAAACTTGTATAACTTTCTGACTTCGTCTTTCTCGGAATGACTATAGAGTTCTCAGATATTTTTTGATTTCAGCCCAACCAATAAAAGACGAAAACTCTCGGAATATTATATACAACCAATGTGTTACTTTAGAAAAATCCAAAAAGGTTTCTTTTTTGTTCCGCGAGAAAATTCATTTGGTTGTTTTAAATTTCTGAAATAAGTTAAATGGGAACTAATTGTTATTCAAAAATTTTTTCAGTGAAGTAACACTGTCAATCTTGACGATTCAATATAAATAGCCTATTATGGGTTCGAACAAGCCGCTATGGTGAAATCGGTAGACACGCTGCTCTTAGGAAGCAGTGCTAGAGCATCTCGGTTCGAGTCCGAGTGGCGGCATGCCGTCTTCGAAACACCAAACAATAGATCTTATAATGAAAAATGAATTAAATTCCTGCTATTAAATTCCCGCTTTTAATTTATACTTAAATTAAGGGATTACTCTTTATTTTTTATGATATTTTCAACCTTAGAGCATATATTAAATCATATTTCCTTTTCAATTGTTTCAATTGTCATTTCAATTTGGTTTTTCAACCTATTGGTCACTGAACTCATAAAACCATATGAGTTATTGGAAAAGGGCATGATACCGACCTTTTTGTGTTTAACAGGATTATTAGTGACTCGTTGGATTTATTCCGGTCATTTTCCACTAAGTGATTTATACGAATCATTAATCTTTCTTTCGTGGAGTTTCTCCCTTATTCATATAGTCGCCTATTTCAAAAAAAATAAAAATCTAAGCGCAATAACCGCCTCGAGTACTATTTTTACCCAAGGCTTTGCTACTTCAAGTCTTTTAAGTGAAATACAGAAACCTGCAATATTAGTCCCTGCGCTCCAATCTGAGTGGTTAATAATGCACGTAAGTATGATGATATTGAGCTATGCCGCTCTTCTGTGTGGATCATTATTATCCGCTGCACTTCTAGTCTTTACATTTCGAAAGAAAAGTAATCGGTTTTTAAAATCATTTTCATTTAACGAAATCCAATATAGCTATGACAGAAGTACTATTTTAAGAAATATTTCTTTTGTTTCTGGTAAGAATTATTACAAGAGCCAATTAATTCAACAATTGGATTTTTGGAGTTATCGTGTGATTAGTCTAGGATTTCTTTTTTTAACTACAGGTATTATTTCAGGAGCAGTCTGGGCGAATGAAGCGTGGGGATCATATTGGAGTTGGGACCCAAAAGAAATTTGGGCCTTTATTACTTGGATGATATTCGCTATTTATTTACATATTCGAACAAATAAGAATTTCCCGGGTGAAAATTCCGCACTGGTGGCGGTTCTAGGTTTTCTGATAATTTGGCTATGCTATTTTGGAGTTAATCTATTAGGAATAGGGCTACATAGTTATGGTTCATTTACATTACCGTCTAGCTAAGGAAGCTTCTTACGAATACAAACTAACTCGAGCTGTCTATAAAAAACTTTGTAACAAACTGCGTGAATCCAGTACCAATAGTGTAGTGATTCGCGCGGTTCTCGCAAAGACCGCGCAGATCGGGTTAAAATGAAAATTCATTTTTCACTTTATTTAAAATAATAGAAAAAAGCATTCTTTTGTCTATTCTACAACAAGTTTTAAAAAATTATCTAATTTTTTCTTTAGGAAAAATCTCTATAAAAAACTAGATAAAAGAACTTCAACCTTCTCAACTGAGAGTGATAGAACAAAATCCGGGTAGATTCCAATCCCTATTATGGGTAGAAAGATAGCGATTGAAACAAACAACTCGCGCGGTCCAAAATCAAAAAGATAAGAAGTAGGGGCATTAAAGAACTTGGATCCATAGAACATCTGGCGTGACATAGATAATGAATAAATGGGCGTTAATATCATTCCAATTGCTATTACAAAAGTCAGTAGAATTTTTGGCATGAAAAGATATTTTTGACTGGTAATTAGTCCCCACAATACGATTAATTCTGCAACAAAACCACTCATACCTGGTAATGCGAGGGAGCCCATAGAAAAGCTACTAAACAGCGTAAATATTTTTGGCATTGGGATAGCTACGCCGCCCATTTCGTCGAGATAAACAAGACGTATTCTATCATAACTTGTTCCTGCCAAGAAAAAAAAGGCCGCCCCAATAAATCCGTGAGAAATTATTTGTAAAATGGCTCCATTGAGTCCTGCGTCGGTTATAGAACCAATTCCTATAAGTATCAAACCCATATGCGATACAGAAGAATAGGCTATTCTTTTTTTTAAATTACGTTGGCTGAAAGAAGTTAAAGCTGCATAGATTATTTGTATTGTGCCTATTATCATCAACCAGGGAGAAAAAATAGAATGAGCATGAGGTAATAATTCGATATTAATCCGAATCAATCCATATGCCCCCATTTTTAATAAGATTCCAGCTAAAAGCATACAAGTACTGTAATGAGCTTCGCCGTGGGTATCAGGTAACCATGTATGGAAAGGTAGAATCGGCGATTTGACAGCAAACGAAATCAAAAATCCGATATAAAATATTATTTCCAAGGCCACAGGATACGGTCGATTAATTAATGTTTCAAAATCTAATGTTGGTTCATTAAAACCATATAAACCAAGACCCATAACTCCCATTAATAGAAAAACAGAACCTCCTGCTGTGTACAAAATAAATTTAGTTGCCGAGTACATCCGTTTCTTTCCTCCCCACATGGATAAAAGGAGATAAACCGGAATTAATTCTAACTCCCACATGATGAAAAAAAGTAAAAGATCCTGAGAAGAAAATGGCCCTATTTGAGCGCTATACATTGCTAATAGCAAAAAATAGAATAATCGAGAATCCCGAGTAAGAGGCCAGGCTGCTAACGTAGCTAAAGTAGTGATAAATCCCGTTAGTAAAATAGGTCCTATAGAAAGTCCATCTATTCCCAATTTCCAAT